TCTTTTTTTTTTTATTTTGATATTCCCGGACTAATGAAAACGCTTTTTAGACCTTGGATATCGAAAAACACAGAATTGACTATTTCTGATAATACACAGGAAAAGACAATCGAAAATCATAAGGACATAAGAGAAAAGCAGAAAAGAGAGGAAAAAGCACGTATAGAAATAGCAGAAGCCTGGGATAGCATTCTATTTGCTCAAGTAATAAGAGGTTTTTTGTTAGTAACTCAATCAATTCTTAGAAAATATATTGTCTTACCCTCATTGATAATAGCTAAAAATATTATCCGTATGCTATTATTTCAATTTCCTGAATGGTCCGAGGATTTTAAAAATTGGAATAAAGAAATGCATGTAAAATGCACCTATAATGGTGTTCAATTATCAGAAAAAGAATTTCCAAAAAACTGGTTAACAGACGGTATTCAAATAAAGATCTTATTTCCTTTTCGTCTGAAACCGTGGCACACATCTAGGTTACAATCCCCTAATAAAGATTCAATAATAAAGAAAGGACAAAAAAATGATTTTTGTTTTTTAACAGTTTGGGGAATGGAAGCTGAACTGCCTTTTGGTTCTCCCCGAAAACAACTTTCGTTTTTTGAACCCATTTTAATAAAAGAACTCGAAAAAAAAATGAAAAAATGGAAAAAGAAGGGTTTTCTAATTCTAAGAGTTTTAAAAGAAAGAACAAACTTGTTTATAAATATCTCAAAAGAAACAAAAAAATGGGTCATCAAAAACATTTTATTTATAAAACAAATAATACAAGAACTTTCACAAAGAAACCCAATTCGATTATTTGAATTGAAAGAAATATACGAGTTGAATGAAGCGAAAAACGAAAAAAATTCGATAATAAGTAATCGAATGACCCAAGGCTCGTCCAGTATAATTCGATCTATCGATTGGACAAATTTTTCATTGAGAGAAAAAAAAATGAAAGATCTGACTGATAGAACAAACACCATACTAAAAAAAATTGAAAAAATTAGAAAAGACACGAAAAAAGAGTTTATAAATCCAGAACTAAATATTAGTGCTAACAAAATAAGTTATGATGATAAAATATTAGAATCTCAGAAAAATATTTTAAAGATATTAAAAAAAATAAATGTACGATTAATTCGTAAATCGCATCATTTTATAAAATTTTTCGTTGAAAACATATACATAAATATCTTTCAACGTATGATTAATATCCCGAGGATTAATGTGCAACTTTTTATTGAATCAATAAAAAAAAAAATTACTAAATCCATTTCCAATAATGAAGCAAATCAAGAAAGAATTGATAAAACAAATCAAAGTCTAATTCACTTTATTTCAACTATAACTATAAAAAAGTCACTTTCCAATATTAGTAATAAGAATGGAAAGATCTTTTGTGACTTATCATACTTGTCGCAAGCATATTTATTTTACAAATTATCACAAACACAAATTATTAACTTATCTAAGTTAAGACCTGTCTTTCACTATCACGGAACATCTCTTTTTCTTAAGAATGAAATACAGGATTATTTTGTTGAAGTTGTTGGAGCACAAGAAATATTACATTCCGACTTAAAACAAAAGAATCTTCAAAATTCTGGAATGAATCAATGGAAAAACTGGTTAAGGGGTCATTATCAGTACGATTTATATCCGATTAGATGGGCAAAATTACTACCACAAAAATGGCGAAATAGAGTCAATCAAGATCGTATGGCCAAAAATAAAGATTTTAACCAATGTTCTTCATATGAACAAAACCGATTAATTGATTACAAAAAACAAAATTATTTTGAAAAACACTACTCGTTACCGAATAAAAAAGATAATATTAAAAAAAAATATATATATGATCTTTTATCATATAAATCTATTAATTATGAAGATAATAAAGATTCATATATTTATGAATTACCAGTACAAGTAAAAAATAATAAAGAAAGTTCTTATAAGTACAACACAGATAACTGGAAATTTTTTGATATACTGACGGGTATCCCTATCAATAATTATCTAGTAGAAGATGATATTATAGATCTCGAAAAAAATCCGGATAGAAAATATTTTGATTGGAGAATGCTGCATTTTTGTCTTAAAAATAAGGCCGATATTGGAGCCTGGATCAATATTGAGGCTGACACGAACAGTAATAAAAATACTAAAACTGGGGTTAATAATTTTCAACTAATTGAAAAAATATTTTTTGATTGGATGAGAATGAATGAAGAAATACTAAGTCCTTCCATATCGAATCTGGAACTTTGGTTCTTTCCAGAATTTTTGATACTTTATAATGCATATAAGATTAATCCGTGGATCATACCAATCAAATCACTTCTTTTAAATTTGAATGGAAATGCAATTTTTAGTAAAAATCAAAAACGAATTGGAAAGAAAAAAAGATCTCTTTTTATATCAGCGAAGGCAAAAACTCTTGAATTAGAAAATGTAAATAAAGGAGAAAAGGAATCTGTGGCCGAAGAGGATCTTGAATCAGCTCTCTCAAACCACAAAAAATATGTTCAAGAAGATTCCGCGGGAGCAGATGTGAAAAAACGTATAAATAAAAAGCAATACAAGAAAAACACGGAAGCGGAGCTTGATTTCTTCCTAAAAAGATATTTTCGTTTTCAATTGAGATGGGATGATTCCGTAAATAAAAGAATGATCAATAATATCAAAGTATATTGTCTCCTGCTTAGACTGATAAATCCCAGAGAAATTGCTATATCCTCTATTCAAAGGAGAGAAATGAGTCTGGATATTCTGATAGTTCAGAAGGATTTAACTCTTACAGAATTAATGAAAAGGGGAATATTGATTATCGAACCGGTTCGTCTGTCTGTAAAAAATGATGGACAATTTATTATGTCTCAAACCATAGGTATTTCATTAGTTCATAAGAATAAGTACCAAATTAATCAAAGATATCAAGAAAAAGGCTATCCTGATAAAAAGAGTTTTGCTGAATCCATTGCAATACATCAAAAAACGAATGAAAATAGAACCAGCAATCATTATGATTTGCTTGTTCCGGAAAATATCTTATCCCCTAGAGGTCGTAGAGAGTTCAGAATTCTAATTTGTTTCAATTCTCGGAATAGAAATGATATCCATAGAAATACAGCATTTTACAATGCCAATAAGGTGAAAACGGATGATCAAGTTTTAGATAAAAGAAGCAAACATCTTGATAGATATAAAAATAAACTAAATAAATTAAAGTTCTTTCTTTGGCCCAATTATCGATTAGAAGATTTAGCTTGTATGAATCGTTATTGGTTTGATACCAATAATAGCAGTCGTTTTAGTATGCTAAGGATCCATATGTATCCACAATTGAAAATTCGTTAATGCTACATTTTTCCTATATTGCCCGTACTCTGGTATATGAAGACAAAGAAATACACATATGGCACTGTCTTACATTCTGATAGATGATATTAATTTAATTCAATGACGTATCTATTAGATTTCGAAATGAATCAATAAAATATTCTTATTTCATTTTAAATTTTAATTTCAGTCTAAATATTTTTTGTGCGTGCCGAAATATACCAGCCTTTTGTATACCTATCTGAATCCAATTTTAAAAATTGGATTGATAAATTTTATTAAAAAAAAAAAAAAGAATAGAAATTCTTAATCAAATTAAGATTATTGTGTATATCAAATTAAAATGAGTAACATTATTATTACTGATCAATAATAATTTCTAAAAAAAGAAAAAAGGAGGGGAAGGAGATTTCATTTTATGGTAAAAAATTCATTCAGCTCAGTTATTTCGCAAGAAGAAAAAAAAGAAAATGGAGGATCTGTTGAATTTCAAGTAGTCAATTTCACCAATAAGATACGAAGACTTACTTCACATTTGGAATTGCACAAAAAAGACTATTTATCTCAAAGAGGTCTACGTAAAATTCTCGGAAAACGCCAACGATTACTTTCTTATTTATCAAAGAAAAATAAAATGCGTTATAAAGAATTAATTAATCAATTGGATATTCGGGAGTCAAAAACTCAGTAATTTTCAAAGTAATTTTGAATTATTTGATTTATTAGATCTTGAATTTTTATGAACTTATTTTCATTTTCAGCAATTCATGGAAAGATGAATCGAGGAAAAACTTATGAATGGACCAGCTACAAGAAACGACCTCATGATAGTCAATATGGGACCTCACCACCCATCAATGCACGGTGTTCTTCGACTCATCCTTACTTTGGATGGTGAAGATGTTATTGACTGTGAACCAATATTGGGTTATTTACACAGGGGGATGGAAAAAATTGCAGAAAACCGAACAATTATACAATATCTACCTTATGTAACACGTTGGGATTATTTAGCTACTATGTTCACAGAAGCAATAACCGTAAATGGTCCAGAACAGTTGGGAAATATTCAAGTACCTAAAAGAGCCAGCTATATCAGAGTAATTATGTTGGAGTTGAGTCGTATAGCTTCTCATCTGTTATGGCTTGGCCCTTTTATGGCGGATATTGGCGCACAGACTCCCTTCTTCTATATTTTCAGAGAAAGAGAATTAGTATATGATCTATTCGAAGCAGCCACCGGTATGAGAATGATGCATAATTTTTTTCGTATCGGGGGAGTCGCAGCTGATCTACCTCATGGATGGATAGATAAATGTTTGGATTTCTGCGATTATTTTTTGACAGGGGTTGCTGAATATCAAAAACTTATTACCCAAAATCCTATTTTTTTAGAACGAGTTGAGGGAGTAGGCGTTATTTCTGGAGAAGAGGTAATAAATTGGGGGTTATCAGGACCAATGCTGCGAGCTTCCGGAATACCATGGGATCTTCGTAAAGTTGATCATTATGAGTGTTATGACGAATTTGATTGGGAAGTTCAGTGGCAAAAAGAAGGAGATTCATTAGCTCGTTATTTAGTCAGACTTGGTGAGATGATGGAATCCATAAAAATTATTCAACAAGCTTTGGAAGGAATTCCAGGGGGGCCTTATGAAAATTTAGAAATACGATCTTTTGATCGAGGAAGGTCTCCGGAATGGAATGACTTTGACTATCGATTCATTAGTAAAAAACCTTCGCCAACTTTTGAATTGGCGAAACAAGAACTTTATGTGAGAGTCGAAGCCCCAAAAGGGGAATTGGGCATTTTTTTGATAGGGGATCAGGGTGGTTTTCCTTGGAGATGGAAAATTCGCCCACCGGGTTTTATCAATTTGCAAATTCTTCCTCAGTTAGTTAAAAGAATGAAATTGGCTGATATTATGACAATACTAGGTAGCATAGATATCATTATGGGAGAAGTTGATCGTTAAAATGATAATTGATACATCACAAGTACAAGATATCAATTCTTTTTCGAGATTGGAATTCTTAAAAGAAGTCTATGGAATTCTATGGGTGCTTGTCCCTATTTTGACTACTGTATTGGGAATCACAATAGGCGTACTAGTAATTGTATGGTTAGAAAGAGAAATATCCGCAGGGATACAACAACGTATTGGACCTGAATATGCTGGTCCTTTGGGAGTTCTTCAAGCTTTAGCAGATGGTACAAAACTACTTTTTAAAGAAAATCTGCTTCCATCTAGAGGTGATACTCGTTTATTCAGTATCGGACCATCCATAGCAGTCATATCAATTTTACTAAGCTATTCAGTAATTCCTTTTGGTTATCACCTTGTTTTAGCCGATCTCCATATCGGTGTTTTTTTATGGATTGCCATTTCAAGTGTTGCTCCCATCGGACTTCTTATGTCAGGATATGGATCCAATAATAAATATTCCTTTTTAGGTGGTCTACGAGCTGCTGCTCAATCAATTAGTTATGAAATACCATTAACTCTATGTGTATTATCAATATCTCTACGTGTGATTCGTTGAGACATAAACTTCTCCCACTTTTTTTTCCAGAAAAGGGGTGAAATTAATTGAATAGATATCTTCATTTTTATATTCATAATTCGGATTAATGAACTAAATCAGATAGTTATATGAGTGAAAGAAAACAGCTTATATAAATAAAAATTAGCAGTCAAAATAAAATATTGAGTCTCATTTTCTATGTATAAGAGTTAAGCAGAAATAAACATAGGCACAAGAGAGCCTTTATCCCAAGATTGGTTGATTAGTTATCCTGTCTTGAAGCGGACTCAAAGGATCAACCGGATTGAGTTTTCACTATTATTTGTATGTACTACCATATATGTATTACCATAACACGGCCGATTGAGCAAAAATGAGTGGATGGTTAGAAACACCAAGATATACAAAGGATTAGTAATGGAGATTTTCAAAATTATCCAAAAGAGAGAGAAGGACATTTTTGCAAAATGCATAATATAAAAAGAATACGAATTGGGGCTTTAAGTTTGTAGAAATGATCAGGCAGTACTCCCCACGATTCCGATCCAGAGTATGCGCCTATCCACCCATTAAATAAATGACTATCGGAAACGAAATAATCCCTTATTTTGTAAGTCCCCTTTTTGTCAGAAAGAAGAATAGGAACGAAAAAAAAAAAATGGAAAGAATCCAATTACAACAAAAAAAGTACAACAAAAAAAGAGATCTTTTTTATTGTTTCTTATCTCCATCTATTCCTCTATTCATTTCTTTCCTATCTCCCTATTCATAGAGATAGAATTCGTGTCCGAATTCATGAACTAATGGAATAGCCAATTTTTTTTTTCGTAATTGAAAACGATGGGTTATTGATATTTATAATAAATAGTATTTTAGTGAAGAATTAAGTTATTACTCAACAAAGAAATTTTTTTTTATTAAAGGATGAGATCAATTCAGAAGTACCCTTTTTGTTTATTATTAGAACAGACAGAATTCTATTGGGTTAATTTGGGGACACACGATAGATTTTTATCCTATACTATTCTACAAAAAGACATATCAAGATAAATAATCCCGACACGCTCCTTAGATTTATTTATGGCCCTCAAGGAGCCGTATGAGGTGAAAATCTCATGTACGGTTCTGTAATAGCGATGAGAACAGTGATGTTATTACCGACTATGATTATCTAACAGTTCGAGTACAGTTGATATAGTTGAGGCTCAATCAAAATATGGTTTTTGGGGGTGGAATTTGTGGCGTCAACCTATAGGGTTTGTTATTTTTCTAATTTCTTCCTTAGCAGAATGCGAGAGATTACCTTTTGATTTACCAGAAGCAGAAGAAGAATTAGTAGCGGGTTATCAAACCGAGTATTCGGGTATCAAATTTGGTTTATTTTATGTTGCTTCCTATCTAAATCTATTAGTTTCTTCGTTATTTGTAACTGTTCTTTACTTGGGTGGTTGGGATATCTCTATTCCATACATATTCGGTTATGAACTTTTTGAAATAAATAAAGCATATGAAGTCTTTGGAATGACAATTAGTATCTTTATTACATTAGCTAAAACTTATTTGTTCTTGTTCATTTCTATAGCAACAAGATGGACTTTACCCCGACTAAGAATAGACCAACTATTAAATCTCGGATGGAAATTTCTTTTACCTATATCTCTCGGTAATCTATTATTAACAACTTCTTTTCAACTCTTTTCACTGTAAAGGAATACCATATTCTATATTCACGACTTGCTCAAACAAGAGAAAGAAACAAACATAAAATTCTTTAGAGATATTACAATATGTTCCCTATGGTAACTGGGTTCATGAATTATGGTCAACAAACAGTACGAGCTGCAAGGTACATTGGTCAAGGTTTCATGATTACTTTATCCCATGCAAATCGTTTGCCTGTAACTATTCAATATCCTTACGAAAAACTAATCGCATCGGAGCGGTTCCGCGGTCGAATCCATTTTGAATTTGATAAATGCATTGCTTGTGAAGTATGTGTTCGTGTATGTCCTATAGATCTCCCCGTTGTTGATTGGAAATTGGAAACGGATATTCGAAAGAAACGATTGCTTAATTACAGTATTGATTTCGGGATCTGTATATTTTGTGGTAACTGCGTTGAATATTGTCCAACAAATTGTTTATCAATGACTGAAGAATATGAACTTTCTACTTATGATCGTCACGAATTAAATTATAATCAAATTTCTTTGGGTCGTTTACCAATGTCAGTAGTTGATGATTATACAATTAGAACAATTTTGAATTCGCCTCAAATTTAAGTCTAAAATAAGTAAATCCCTTGATTAAAGAGTAATTGGAAATTACTAAGGTTATGTTTTGATCTAAAGAAATGAGGTTTCTTTAGTTTTGTTTGTTTGGTCACTACCTACAAATCCAAACTATTGATTCATGAGAATTGCAGCTTAATTTAGATTTCAATTTAGATTGAAACTATATAATATATTTCGAAATATATAGTTTCAATCTACTCGACTCTTTCCGATCAAGACTAAGATTAATACAATAACTGTACCTACATGAATTCACACCCCTTAAGATTTAATTAGGAATTGATTATCCATTTTTTTTCCCGGTCAGATCAATAAGGTCATGAAAAACATTTTGATTTATTTATCTCTTTTTTTACTACATATAATGGATTTGCCTGGACCGATACATGATTTTCTTGTAGTCTTGTTGGGATCAGGTCTTATATTAGGAAGTATGGGAGTACTATTATTTAACAACTCCATTTATTCTGCTTTTTCGTTGGGACTGGTTCTTGTTTCTATATCCTTATTCTATATTCTAGCAAACGCCCAGTTTGTAGCTGCTGCGCAACTCCTTATTTACGTGGGAGCTATAAATGTTTTAATCATATTTGCTGTGATGTTCATGAAGGGTTCAGAATATTCCAAAGATTTTAATCTTTTGACCGTTGGGAGTGGAGTTACTTTTCTGGTTTGTACAAGTATTTTTGTTTCACTAATGACTACTATTGTAGATACGTCATGGTATGGGATTATTTGGACTACAAGATCAAACCAGATTATAGAACAAGATTTAATAAGTAATAGTCAACAAATTGGAATTTATTTATCAACATATTTTTTTCTTCCATTTGAACTCATTTCGATCATTCTTTTAGCTGCTTTGATCGGCGCAATTGCCGTGGCTCGCGAGTAATAAATCTTTAGTTAGAAATAGCATAAATTAAACTTTGTTCTATGTTATCACACACATTTCCCTTCAATTCTATTTGAAGATTGTTTCTGTCTAAATAAAATAAAAATTCTTTTATTCGATCGATTACCAATATATTCCCTTGTTCTGTACTTTTTTTTTGTCAATTGAATTGAATCTATTAAATTTTTGTTCATATTGAAATGAATCGGAATTGATAAGGAGTTGGTCAATCATGCTCGAACATGTACTTGTTATAAGTGCCTATTTATTTTCTATCGGTATCTATGGATTGATCACGAGCCGAAATATGGTTAGAGCCCTTATGTGTCTTGAGCTTATACTGAATGCAGTTAATATGAATTTTGTAACATTTTCTGATTTTTTTGATAGTCGCCAATTAAAAGGGAATATTTTATCAATTTTTGTTATAGCTATTGCAGCCGCTGAAGCAGCTATTGGCCCAGCTATTGTTTCGTCAATTTATCGTAACAGAAAATCAACTCGTATCAATCAATCGAATTTGTTGAATAAGTAGTATTTATTTATCAGATAAATTCTGATATTCATCAAGTAATATTATTTGTATGATACTTAATCCATGATCATGTTTGCGAAAACGTAAAAAATCAAAGTATCTTGGCCCTATCGCATGAGTTAATCTGAAAGTAGATTGATTATAAAAATTCTGATAAATTATTGACTCATCTGGTATCTAAATATATAATTCATTTACAAATTTACTCGATCGAAAATTTATAGTCTTAAAAAAAATTTCTAGATCCAATGTCACATTCAGTAAAGATTTATGATACATGTATAGGGTGTACTCAATGTGTCCGAGCTTGCCCCACAGATGTATTAGAAATGATACCTTGGGGCGGATGTAAAGCTAAGCAAATAGCTTCGGCTCCAAGAACAGAAGACTGTGTTGGTTGTAAGAGATGTGAATCTGCCTGTCCGACGGATTTCTTGAGTGTTCGCGTTTATTTATGGCATGAAACAACTCGAAGCATGGGTCTAGCTTATTGATACGTTCTATAAAAGCCCCCTTGAATACATTTGATTTCTTTTTTACCGACAAAAACTCGTGCTCGAAAATAAATATACATATATATTTTTTTTATTTCATTTTCGAACATGGGTTTTTTTAGTCCAAGTGTATCTTGTTTTTACTACGAATTATTTTCCTTGGTTAACAATAGTTGTAGTTTTTCCAATATTTGCGGGTTTATTACTTTTCTTTTTCCCTCATAGAGGAAATAAAGTAATGAGATGGTATACTATATGTATCTGTGTACTCGAGCTCCTTCTAACAACCTATGCATTTTGTTATCATTTTGAATTAGACGATCCATTAATCCAACTGACGGAGGATTATAAATGGATCCCTTTTTTGGATTTTTACTGGAGATTGGGAATCGATGGACTTTCCATAGGACCCATTTTACTGACGGGGTTTATCACCACTTTAGCTACTTTAGCGGCTTGGCCAGTTACTCGAGATTCCCGATTATTCCATTTTCTAATGTTAGCAATGTATAGCGGTCAAATAGGATCATTTTCTGCTCGAGACCTCTTACTATTTTTTATCATGTGGGAGTTAGAATTAATTCCCGTTTATCTACTTCTATCGATGTGGGGAGGAAAGAAACGGTTGTATTCAGCTACAAAGTTTATTTTGTACACTGCGGGAGGTTCCATTTTTTTGTTAATGGGAGTTCTGGGTATCGGTTTATATGGTTCTAATGAACCAACTTTAAATTTTGAAACATCAGCTAATCAATCGTATCCTATAGCACTGGAAATACTATTCTATATCGGATTTCTTATTGCTTTTGCTGTCAAATCACCGATTATACCCTTACATACATGGTTACCAGATACCCACGGAGAGGCACATTACAGTACTTGTATGCTTCTAGCCGGAATCTTATTAAAAATGGGAGCATATGGATTGGTTCGGATCAATATGGAATTATTACCCCACGCCCATTCTATCTTTTCACCCTGGTTGATCATAGTAGGCATAATTCAAATAATCTATGCAGCTTCAACATCTTCGGGTCAACGCAATTTAAAAAAAAGAATCGCTTATTCCTCCGTCTCTCATATGGGTTTCATAATTATAGGAATTGGTTCTATAAGCGATACGGGACTCAATGGAGCTATTTTACAAATAATCTCTCATGGATTTATTGGTGCTGCGCTTTTTTTCTTGGCGGGAACAAGTTATGATAGAATACGTCTTGTTTATCTCGATGAAATGGGCGGAATGGCTATCCCAATTCCAAAAATATTCACGACTTTCAGTATCTTATCGATGGCTTCCCTTGCATTGCCGGGTATGAGCGGTTTTGTTGCAGAATTAATAGTCTTTTTTGGAATAATTACCAGCCAAAAATATCTTTTAATGACAAAAATACTAATTACTTTGGTAATGGCAATTGGGATTATATTAACTCCCATTTATTTATTATCTATGTTACGCCAAATGTTCTATGGATACAAGCTTTTTAATGCTCAAAATTCTTATTTTTTTGATTCGGGACCGCGAGAGTTGTTTGTTGCGATCTCTATCCTTATACCTGTCATAGGTATTGGTATTTATCCAGATTTTGTTTTCTCACTATCAGTTGACAAGGTCGAAGCTATTTTATCTAATTATTTTGCTAGATAGTTTTCATAAAAAAAATGAAACAGCAATAAATTAATAATTATTTTTAAAATCGTTCGTTGCACAATAAAAAAAGAAGTCTTTTTTCTTAAGTTAAATAAAAAAATGAATTGGACTTCCTCATAAATTTGGCTTTTGTGAGAACCATTTGAATCAAGTAATGTAGTGATTCAAAGGGTTCTCGATGTCTTACACACAGTTTTCTTATCTATACTCTCCCATGTTTGTGTTCGTCAGGCCCTTTCTTGAATTCATTCAATTAGATGTTAATGTAAATGAACCATAACTATGGAGCCCTATCCCTAATAGATTGACCCCAAAATAGCATATCCAAATTATAAGAAAACCCATAGAGGCCACAATTGCAGAATTTACACCTTCAAAATTGTGATTTGTTCGCGTATGTAAATAAATTGCGAATATGGTCCAAGTAATAAATGCCCAAGTTTCCTTTGGGTCCCAATTCCAATATGATCCCCATGTCTCATTAGCCCATACTGCCCCTGAAAGAATACCTATGCTTAAAAAGATAAACCCTAGACTAATAATACGATAACTCCAATGATCTAATTGTTGAATAAGTTGAGACTTATAATAATTCTTCGAAGAAAAAAAAGAAGTGTTTCTTAAAACATTGTTCCCCTCGTTCATGTATTGGATCTCATCAAAGGAAAATAACGCATTTACTAAATTATTGTTTTTACCAAAAATTCTTATAGCTTTTTGAAATGTAATCACTATAAGAGCTACTGAAAATAATGATCCACATAAAAGAGATGCATAACCCAATAGCATCATACTTACGTGCATCATTAACCAATGAGATTGGAGAGCGGGGACTAATAGTGGGGATTGATGCATTTCAGTTAAAAAACCTGAAGTAGCAAAACCTTGGGTAAAAATAGTACTTGGCGCGGTTATTGCGCTTACACTTAAATGGTTTTTATATTTTTTAAAATACGTAAATATATGAATAATGGAGAAACCCCATGAAAGAAATAGTAATGATTCATATAAATCACTTAATGGTAAATGCCTCAAATAAATCCAACGAGTAACTAATAATCCTGTTATACAGAAAAAAGTAGCTATGATGCCCTTTTCTGACGAAGCGTAGAGTCCTATGGTTTCATCGACTAATAAGGTTATCAAATGAATTGTAATGACAATACAAATGACCGAAAAAGATATATGAGTTAATATATGCTCTAAAGTTGAAAATATCATAAAAAAAAATTATTAAAAAAGGTCCCTCAATTCAATTATTTGAATTAATATTTGGGACTTGAATTAATTATATTATAGAACTTTTTTTATAATAAAAAATGGCATGCCGCCACTCGGACTCGAACCGAGATGCTCTAGCACTGCTTCCTAAGAGCAGCGTGTCTACCGATTTCACCATAGCGGCTTTCTCGAAATCATAATAACCTATTATTATTCAATCGTCGAGATCGAAAAAATAGAATAATTTTCAATTCAATGTAATATTTTTTACAAAATATTTTAAATATTTATAGGGGATAAAAAACTCTTTATCTTTCAATTTTCAAATTGAATTAAAAATTCAATAGGGGATTTGAGCGTTTCCAATAAAAATCTCTATTATCTGATTTCATTTATTTATTTATTTAATATTTATATATGTAATGTATTTATTCTGAATTTTAATTTATTTCAATAATAATTTAAGGTGTCAATTTTATTAATTTATTTAACAATAGTTTTTTTTATAGGATTTTGCCTAGTTTATTCTCTTTCAAAAAGGAACTGTTGTAACTAGATAGTTCGGGTGTCAATATGTAGATATAATAAAAAAAAATGTTATTTTTCATTTACATTTTTTAATGATTTTTTTTTATCTCATTTTTTCAATGAAAACCTAAAATAGGATATTTTTATCGATCACAATTTCAGCACAGCACTACACTCAATAAATTTCTAGAAATCTTGCCTTTGTATTAAAGGGTTTTCATTGTGTATAAAATTTGTGTTAGGATTTTGCAAACCAATTAAATTATGTATTCGGCGGGGTATATTCGATAATAGTAATAATGATTTAGAGAAAAGAAATAAGGGTTCATAGAATTTAAAAATAAGGTTTTAACTTAATCAACTAATGTCATTGTTTCAACGTCTCATTAAATTTTTAATAAACAGTTTCAGTTTACTATACTATTTGATCTTCGATATTTCGATATTATATATAACTATATTCTATAATATAGAAAATATATAATAAAATAAAACTCAACAAAAAATTTTTGGTTTATTGGGGCGATGGGGATTCGTATTTTCCCCATCCCGAAAATTATAAAACAAAGATATGAAAAAGAAAGGTCAACCCTTGTATTTATTTTTATTCTTTGAACAAGAAAAAAAAGTACAATTTTATATTTTATAATAGAGTAAAGAAAAGATTTATTATTATTTTTTTTTACTAAATTCTAAAAAAAGGAAAAATNNTTACATATTCATCCACTCAAAACATTAGGAAATTCCAATAATTGCTTTGATTAAAAAAAAAATGTTTATTTTAATTTGAATATATATATTTTAGTGACAATTTTTTTTTACTAAATTAAAATTATTAAATTATATAAATAATTATATATAATAAATTTTCATAATATAAAAAAAATTATATTAAATAATAAAAATTATAAACCAACTTCGACTAGGCTGTTTTTTGAGTCAAACCGATTCAGATTATTCCAATGTTTAATTATTTATTTGATTTGTCCCCAAAAAAACTTTGTGAATTCCCCGTTGAAAGAGATTTTGCTAACGAAAAAGCTTTCAACGCTGCCCGACGCCCTTTGCTTTTCCAAATATTTTTCCGAATCCGTTTTTTTGATATAGAAGTGCGCTTTTTTGGAACTGCCATTAAAAAATTATAATTGATTATTCATTGCTATAGTTGGATGTGAAAGACATCTATTGTTCAAAACTAATTGTTCTTTACTATTTTATTTATTATCCATTTATTCTTTAAATTATAGTATACTCCTAATATACTATCGAGAATGCAAAATTATTCGATTAGGAACAAAGAAAAAAAATATATATAATATTATTTTGTCAAAAAAAAATGAATTGTTTAATGATTCGTAATAAAGGAATTTAATAAAAAGAAGTCTTATTTTACTGGATCAACTTGTAGGCTGTCTTTTATGATTGATACCAAAATAAAAGCGTGTTTTTCGTGTAATTATTCCTTCTTGATCTATAGCGGGAAATTTTTTTAATGCATACTAAATAATAATAAATAGAATTTTCAGTTTCTATATTGTCACAATATTTTACTTAAAATAAATAGGCGTGTTCATTAATAGTTTCAGTGGATCATCTTATTTGAACAATTCAAACTTCGTGACTTGAAATATTTGAAGTATTTGGCAAACAATTAAGAATAATTAAGAATATAAAAATAAAATTCTATTGAACTTTTGGATATTTAAATTTTTTATTAACTGATCCTTTTGAAAAGAGATAAGAGCTGGTGAATCAGAAAAATTAATTAGGAATTAAATATACTTTTTTTATGGAATATACGTATCAATATTCATGGATCATACCTTTCATCTCACTTCCAATTCCTATCTTAATAGGAGTGGGACTTCTACTTTTTCCGACGGCAACCAAAAACCTTCGACGTATGTGGTCTTTTCCGAGTGTTTTATTGTTAAGTATAGTTATGATTTTTTCAGTTTATCTGTCTATTGATCAAATAAATAGTAGTTATATCTATGAATATGTATGGTCTTGGACTATCAATAATGATTTTTCTTTAGAGTTGGGCTACTTGATCGATCCACTTACTTGTATTATGGCAATATTAATCACGACTGTTGGAATTATGGTTCTTATTTATAGTGACAATTATATGTCTCATGATCAAGGATATTTGAGATTTTTTGCGTATATGAGTTTGTTCAATACGTCAATGTTGGGATTAGTTACTAGTTCGAATTTGATCCAAATTTATATTTTTTGGGAATTGGTTGGAATGTGTTCTTATCTATTAATAGGTTTTTGGTTCACTCGACCTACTGCGGCGAATGCTTGTCAAAAGGCATTTGTAACTAATCGCGTGGGGGATTTTGGTTTATTATTAGGGATTTTAGGTCTTTATTGGACAACGGGTAGTTTTGAATTTCGGGATTTGTTTAAAATATTCAATAACTTGATTTATAATAATGAGGTTAATTTATTATTTGTTACTTTGTGCGCCGTCCTATTATTTGCAGGTGCGGTTGCTAAATCTGCTCAATTTCCTCTTCATGTATGGTTACCTGATGCTATGGAGGGGCCTACCCCCATTTCCGCTCTTATACATGCTGCTACGATGGTAGCAGCGGGAATTTTTCTTGTCGCTCGGCTTCTTCCGCTTTTTATAAAAATACCTTACATCATGAATCTAATAGCTTTGATAGGTATAATAACAGTACTATTTGGAGCTACTTTAGCTCTTGCTCAAAAAGATATTAAGAGAGGTTTAGCCTATTCTACAATGTCGCAATTGGGTTATATGATGTTAGCTTTGGGTATGGGGTCTTATCGCGCTGCTTTATTTCATTTGATTACTCATGCTTATTCAAAAGCGTTGTTGTTTTTAGGATCTGGGTCCATTATTCACTCAATGGAATCGGTTGTTGGATATTCTCCAGATAAAAGTCAGAACATGGTTCTTATGGGTGGTTTAACAAAGCATGTGCCAATTACAAAAAATTCTTTTTTATTAGGTACCCTTTCTCTTTGTGGTATTCCACCCCTTGCCTGCTTTTGGTCCAAAGATGAAATTCTTAATGATAGTTGGTTGTATTCACCGATTTTCGCAATAATAGCCTGTTCCACAGCAGGATTAACAGCATTTTATATGTTTCGCATCTACTTACTTACTTTTGAGGGACATTTAAACCTTTATTTTAAAAATTACAGCGGAAAAACAAATAACTCCCTCTATTCAATATCATTATGGGGTAAAGAAGGATCCAAAATAATTCAAAACAACTTTCCTTTCTTATCATTATTAACAATGAATAATAATGAAAGGTCTTATTTTTTTTGGAAAAAAACAAGATATCAAATTGATAGTAATGTAACAAAAATGATGCGTCCTTTTGTTACTATTCCCCATTTTGGTACTAAGAATACTTTTTCGTATCCCTATGAATCAGATAATACTATGCTATTTCCGATGTTTCTGTTATCCCTATTTACTTTGTTTGTTGGAGTCATAGGAATTCCGTTCACTCAATTCAATCAAGAAGCAATTGATTTTAATATATTAGACAAATGGTTAACTCCGTCTATAAACTTGTTACATGAAAGTTCAAAAGATTTGGAAAATTGGTATGAATTTGTTAAAAATGCAACTTTTTCTGTGAGTATAGCTTTTTTCGGAATATTTATAGCCTTTTTCTTCTATAAGCCCGCTTATTCATCTTTACAAAATTTGAATTTTCGTAATTCATTTGGTAAAAGTTTTACTAAATTTTTTTTTTTTGAAAAAATTATAAATATAATATATAATTGGTCATATAATCGTGGTTACATAGATGCTTTTTATAGAATATCCTTAATTGGGGGTATAAGATTATTAGCTGAATTAACTTATTTTTTTGATCGACGGATAATTGATGGAATTACCAATGCGGTGGGTATTCTTAATTTTTTTGTAGCAGAAAGTATTAAATATCTAGGAGGTGGTCGAATCTCGTCTTATATCTTATTGTATTCAGCTTATGTATTCATTTTTATATTATTAATATACTT